TTCGGAAAGATATCATCTCATAATTATCTATGGCTGTTTATGTCTCTAGCATGACCACTTGATAAAATGTGGAGGAAAGTAGGACAAATGGCCGATACTACTGGAAGGATTCCTCTTTGGATAATAGGTACTGTAGCCGGTATTCTTGTGATCGGTTTAATCGGTATTTTCTTTTATGGTTCATATTCCGGATTAGGTTCATCCCTGTAATAATCGGATGAACTGAGTTGTAGACATGAAAGCATAAGAACTCAACGGGATCCCCCTCGAATCAGACAAGGAAAGAGGGGGTAAGTCCCGTTGAGTTCTTAATAATCATAATATTTTTTTTTTTAGAGATGTTTCAAAAACCTCCACCTTTTCTGATGATGTTTTTAAAAAATGAACTTCGTTAATTGATTCAGAACATCTGTTACTCAATAGTATCTGTCAATACTTAAAACAAAGAAGGAATCACTCGATTTACCCTTTTTGGATGACTCACAATTATATATAAATAGAATATATTTCTATCAATCAGATATCATGCAAACCCTTTCTATACTAATAGAATAGAACCTTATTCCATTTAATCTAATAAATATTTAATCTAATAAAAAATAAATATTTAATCTAATAAAAGTGAAATTTTTTTTTATAAGTTCGTTGAAATTGAAGAAGTTCTATATTGCTCAATAAATTGACCTATATTTATTTGTCCACTACCACTATGTTACGTAAGAAATCTAAAAAAGGGTTATGATAAAATAAACCTATATAAAAAAAAAAAAAAAAAATGAAAACTACAAATATCCATTTTTTACGAACGGGATCGAGAATCTTTATTAATTCGACACAAGAAAGGGTTGGGTAAAATTCCGTTTCTTGTGTCAAGGACTAGGAGACGAACAATCTCCCCTAAAATCCTTTGTTCCTCTCATTTATACTTTGGTTTCTATTCTCCGCTTATTTATCTTTTGTTTTGATTCTAGTCAAATATAAAACTATTGATTCATTCTATATCATACCGTTTCAATTTGGATTGAAAAAACAAATAAATAAAGAAGAGTTAAGTAAAACAGTCGCCTTCACAATATACTATAACCAGGAATGCGGTATTAAGTAATTCCCGAAATCCGGTAGAATAAAGAATATAAATAAGCAAAATTTTTTTGATCATACATAATTCCCAACAAAAATTTGTTTATTTTTAGAGCTTGATGTTGATAAATCCGCAGATCTAGAAATTCATTTCGGACAATTGAACCTTCTCAAACTGTTTCTTTTTAAGAACCAAAAAGATTTGTGCCAAAATAACAGATGCCAAGAAGAGCAAAAGACCTTGGACACGTAATGGATCTTGAAGTACTATTTCCGCATCTCCCTGACCAAATCCACCCACATTAGGATTACTCGTTAATGGTTGATCAAGTTTGATGGATTCGCCCTCTGAAACAAGAAGTTCCGGTCCTGGAGGGATAATATCAACCACTTGACGTCCATCCGATGCATCCGCTATGGTTATTTCGTACCCCCCTTTTTCTTTTCGTATTATTTTGCTTACTATACCTGCTGCTGTAGCATTATAAACATTATTGTTACTCTTGCTCCCGTCGGGATAAATCTGACCCCTTCCCCTGTTCCCGCCTACATATATGGGATATTTTAAGAAGTGCACATCTTTCTTAGTAGCGGGGTCCGGGGAAAGAATAGGAAAGGTGATTTCACTATATTTCTGACCAGGAACCGGACCTATCACAAGAATATTTTTTTTAGTGGGACGATAGCTCTGAAAAGACAGATTTCCTATCTTTTCTTTAATCTCGGGCGAAATACGATCGGGAGGGGCTAATTCAAACCCCTCGGGTAAAATAAGAACAGCCCCGACATTCAAAGCTCCTTTTTTACCATTAGCAAGAACTTGTTTCAGTTGCAGATCATAAGGAATTCGAACAACTGCTTCAAATACAGTATCAGGAAGTACCGCTTGTGGAACCTCGATATCCACGGGTTTATTAGCTAAATGGCAATTGGCACATACAATACGGCCAGTCGCTTCTCGTGGATTTTCATAACCCTGCTGTGCAAAAATGGGATATGCATTTGAAAGGGGTGCCTGGGTTAGTATATATATCATGAGCGATACGGAAATGGATCGAGTAATCTCTTTCTTTATCCAAGAAAAGGTATTTTTAGTTTGCATGGTCCAATCATTGATCCCGAAAATTTCTACAATAAAATTAGGTAGGTCGCTAGTATAGTTCCCTATCTATAATTTTGCTATTTACTTAAATATAAATAATTTTACTGGAATATTGGAGGAATCCCTTGGATGGGTAGTAAGTACAATTTTGAATGTTTTGCTTATGTACAAAGTAACAAATATTATAATTGGATCGTTCGATCACTTTTCAGTCATTCATTGAATGATAAATCACTACAAGTGAAGGAGATACACGATTTAAATAACGAAAGATCCAATATTTAAAAATTGTATCTAAAATGACTGGAAAAGTAGAAACAAGACCGGATATAATTTGATCATTATGAGCAAATCCAAAATCTTTGTAGACAGAGCCAATCATTAATTCCCAACCGTGGGGCGAATGGAATCCTATACATAAATCAGTTAATAAAAGAATAGAAAAAGCTTTTATTGTGTCGCTTAAGTTGTATAGGAATTCTTGAAACCAAGAGTTAAGAATAACAAGTTCTTCATTACCTAGAATAGAATAACCACTTAGAATACCGAAACATATTATATTTGTCGAGAAGTGTAAAATTGTATGGATGCGATCCTCGTTGTGCATCTTGATCAATTGGATCGTTTCTTTGTAGATTTCGATGCGAGGCTTTTGTAAATGTGTTTCCGGGTATTCCTTTATCATTTCGTCCAAACGTAAGAGTTCCTCTAAGTCTATGAATTCTTTTAGAATACTCTTTTCTTGAATATCATTCAAAAAAATTTCGGATTGCCTAGTATTCCACCAATTAGTAAACCAAGATTCCAGACTTTTATTAAATGAGAGAGAGATCCACCAAGGCAAAAATACTATAGATGCAAGATATAGAAGGGAAATTAATACTTTCTTTTTTGCCATTTTTTCGTCTGTGAATTTAAAAATTTTTAATGAACGCACCTCATTCGTCGACTCTATATGATACTAATATTTCTATCAAGCATAAGTTCTATTACAAGTCATCGATGTATTTCCGGATTTTTTTGTGATTCAGTACAGCGGTTAGTCCTTGAATTTAGAAAGAATATAGAATAAGAAAGAGCCCTCTTCAAATTAATAGTAGTCGGATTTCGAGACGAAAGAACTCCCGTTCTATCAAAATATCAAATATTTAGAAAAAAAAATTCTTTACTTTACTTTATGATGAAATGTTTTGTTTTGATATATGATGAATCTATCATTTAGATTTGTTACTGAATTGAGTTAAGTGGATTTACATACGCATAAAAAAAATTGTGGACATAAACAATTTAGTTTTAGAATTGTTTCATATACGTTTGCTTTGGCTCGAGTAAGCGTTCTGAAGAAACTTCAGTTAAGTTATGCTATAGAAAAAAAGATGATTCTTGAGTTTTTTATCTCTTGCAAAGTATTCATTCTTCAGTTCCTTTTTTCAAAATACTTCAATTGGTACACGCAAGAAATAGGCCAATTCAGCAGCTTTTTGCTCAATCTCTCGTGGAGTAAAATTCTCATCAGTACGAGTCAAGGGAATGGCTCCTTGTCCTTTTATTTCCATATAAAGGACACGACGAGCATAAATACCCTCTTTAATTTCTATTCTGATGGACTGAATGTCTTTCATAAGGAATCGGAGGAATATGCGACGATTTTTTCCAGGAAATCCCCAACGAAAAATACACACTATGCCCTCTTTTATATCGAATCGATCATAACCACTACCTACATTCCACGAAATTGTGCACCACAAATAGGAGCTAATAAAAAGACCTGCGATCCCATAGAAAGACATCACGATACCTTGTGGAAAAAAAATTATTTGCTGAGAAGGAAATAAAGATATAAAATTCCTACCAAAATAACTGGACGTTCCAACCAATAAAAACCCTAATGAACCTAAAAAAAGAATAAAGGCCCAACAGAAATTACTTGTTTTTCGAGACCCCGCTATAAGTTCTACCCATATACGTTCTGATCGCCAACTCATACTCTAACTAGACCTAGTTGCATTTTATTGGAATTGGGAGAATAACAAAAATAATTTTTTTTTACTTTTTTTTGTTTCCGAAGTAACTCTCATCAACCAGCACTATTATGATGTGAACCTTTAGGGATAATTCATCGAATTTCTTAGATCCAAACTAAAATAATAACATCCCTTTCATATGATTTCCTAATACATATAGATATATTGACTTTACATTTCAGAAATTCTCCCCGATCCCGATCTATTTGAAAATAGTTATAATTCATTTATCATGTTTACACATACATAAGAGCTTATGCCCGAAGGAAGCCGCATATTATACCATATTTTACTAAATAGATATCCGTGTTATGATCCAAGTAAGTCTTGAAAAAAATATATATATATATAAGATTTGTCCTTGTTGTATCTAAAAAATCTTGTTTTTTTGAACATAAAGAGATAAAGAAGCCATTGCAATTGCCGGAAATACTAAGCCCACTAAAGGCACAAAAATGGAGGGGAGACTGTTGAGAGTTATCATAGAATGGGTACCTCGATTTAATATTTGTACCTGTTATTTATTGTTATATTTATTGTTTTATATTTGAACCTTATCCTTATATTGTTATAAAGATATCTTATAATTCATATATAATTGTTATATTATACTAAGTATACCTAAGTGAGTATATATATACTTAATAGGGATAGGGAGTCTATAAGTATATGTTTTAAGAAATATATATTAATTTAAGAAATATATATTAATTAATAAAATTAATTAATAAAATACAATAAATATATAAATAAATGGACCTATTCATCTTTCTACATGTTTCTAATTCATCTTT